CCGAAACTCCCGGCGGATGGCCAGTGACCCAAGAAAACGAAAGAATCGGTTACATTTTTCATATGATCTCCTCTTATAAATAAACTAAAAAAATCATTGTATTATTTCACTTCGTTGGTACTTAATAAATATAAAATAAAAAAAAAAAGTTTTGAAAAGTTATTTTTTATTTATTTTATATTGAGATTCCCTAATTTCCAATAAGAATAATACTTAATTTTTTGGAATCGAATTCTTAATATTAATTAGGTACTAGGTTTCATGCGAATTGCGAAATACCTCCTTTGTTGCAAGACTTCGCCTTGGAACTAGAAGGGGAAGGAAGGAAGAAAGCGAGTGGGTAACACTAATTCTTCATCCTCAAATAAGTCCTTCCCGTGGGTTATTTTCGCAACGAATGAGTAATTGTGTAGGAGCGATATTTTACTATAAATGTGAAAAAGCAACCTGCAAATCCAAGACTATAAAAGAAATATGTATTTATCATATTTCTTTTTTGAGATTAAACAAAAGGATTCGCAAATAAAAGCGCTAATGCTACAACCAATCCATAAATTGTTAAAGCTTCCATAAAAGCTAAACTAAGTAATAAAGTACCTCGTATTTTTCCCTCTGCTTCGGGCTGTCTCGCAATACCTTCTACAGCTTGTCCCGCAGCAGTACCTTGACCAACTCCAGGTCCAATAGAAGCAAGCCCTACAGCCAATCCAGCAGCAATAACGGAAGCGGCAGAAATCAATGGATTCATGATAAGTTCCTCACACACAAAAAAAAGAAATGGTTAATGATACAATCAACCAATGCATTAGGACTTAATTATTCCGTTAGTAATATTCATCCAGTCGAAATAATTAAAATAAAAACGCCAAATTGAAATAATAAATAATAATATTATTGAATCATTCGATCATTAGAAAGACTTAATCTTTTTTTAGTTCCTATTTGTTGAGTCTTTCTGAATTAATACAACCCGAGTTTTCCATTTATTTTTTCTAATCATTAATCATTCTTCGATCTTTTTCGTTATTTTATCTGTTTATTCATTCAATTCGCAGTCCTAAACAAAACGGAAGGACTTCAGTTGGTATCCGAAATTTAAGAAATTTAAGTAGGGCAAATGAAATATTCATTCATATATAACTTGCCAATCTCTAATATAAAATATACATATGTTTCTTCAATAACGTAAACCGACGATTCTATTTTTAATTCAATCGGATTTTCTAATCATTCTTCGAACCATCTAATCTGCAAGAATTAACTTAATAGTCATTAGATTCCACATACCTGCGGCACCCCCTCTCTACTAACCAACGCCTTCTTTTCTTTTTTATTTTACACTTCTCGCTCGAATATTTTTTTTTCTATTCCGGTTATACTGTATGAATTTTGACATTTATATGTTCTAGATAACATAGATTATCTTGATAGAATATCTTGATACATAGATATATTACCTGGATCTAAACTAAACGATAGACTCTTCCTAACACTAATCAATGATGACCCTCCATGGATTCGCCTATATAAGCTGCAGCTAAAGTTGCAAAAATAAGAGCCTGAATACCACTTGTAAATAATCCAAGAAACATGACAGGTATAGGAACCACTAAAGGTACTAAAGAAACAAGAACAACAACTACTAATTCATCCGCTAATATATTTCCGAAAAGTCGAAAACTAAGTGATAGAGGTTTTGTGAAATCTTCTAAGATGTTAATGGGTAAAAGAATTGGGGTTGGTTGAATGTATTTACCAAAATAACTTAATCCTCTTTTTGTAAGACCCGCATAGAAATAGGCTACTGACGTGAGTAAAGCTAAAGCAACAGTCGTATTTATATCATTGGTGGGTGCGGCTAACTCCCCATGAGGTAACTGTATGATTTTCCAAGGCAAAAGAGCCCCTGACCAATTCGAAACAAAAATAAATAGAAACATAGTCCCAATAAAGGGAACCCAAGGACGATACTCTTCTCCAATTTGAGTTTTGCTCACGTCTCGAATGAATTCAAGGACATATTCAAAGAAATTTTGACCGCCAGTCGGAATAGTTTGTGGACTCCGAACAGCTATAGCAGCTGAACCTAATAAGATAGCAATTACAACCCAAGAAGTTATAAGTACTTGGCCATGAATTTGGAAACCTCCTATTTCCCAATAGAAATGTTGGCCTACTTCCACACCAGATATATCATATAACCCCTTTAGTGTGTTAAGTGAATATGATGGAATATTCATATTGTCCTCTGACAGAAATATAACTTAAAAAAAATTATTTTGATTCAACCATCTCTTTCTGGACTTGTTTACTTTAATTTTCTATTTAAAATACCGATTAATTAAATAAAATTAAATAATATCATATTCCAAGTTTTTAACTAGTTTTTGAGATTCAGGATATAGGAAGCGATATAGAACTTAGCAAATCCATTTTTGATTTTATTATGAATCAAGGATTTCTTATATAGCTAGAGCGACCTTCACAAATTGCAAATACTAATTTAGTAAGAATTAATCGAATTGAAGCTATAGCGTCATCGTTTGCCGGAATCGAAATATCTGCGAGATCCGGGTCACAATTTGTATCGATTAAACAAATCGTTGGAATTCCCAAAGTAATACATTCTCGAAGGGCTGTATATTCTTCTTGTTGATCAACGATGATTACAATATCCGGTAATCCTGTCATATACTTGATCCCGCCCAAATATGTTTGCAAGTGAGATAATTGTCTCTTCAACACGGCTGCGTCTCTCTTTGGAAGACGAGCGAGTCTCCCTGTCTTTTGTTCCATTCTCAAGTCCCTGAATTTTTGAAGTCGCGTTTCTGTCGTAGACCAATTCGTTAACATACCCCCCAGCCACTTTTTATTAACATAATGACAGCGAGCCCTTATTGCAGCCCATGCTACTGAATCAGCTGCTTTATTTTTTGTCCCTACAATTAAAAATTGTTTTCCTCTACTTGATGCATCAAAAACTAAATCACAAGCCTCTGATAAAAAACGAGCAGTTCTAGTAAGATTTATAATATGAATACCTTTACATTTTGCAGAGATATAAGGCGACATTCTAGGATTCCATTTACGAGTACCGTGACCAAAATGAACTCCCGCTTCCATCATCTCTTCCAAATTGATGTTCCAATATCTTCTTGTCATTTCTCCCCACACTTTCTCTTTTTTTAATAAAGAGATGAGGTATTCTGAAATAAATAATTGTTCCAAGGGAACTTTCTTTTCTACCACGGATTGGCCATTGATATACAACGCAAACCATTAATTCCTTTCTATTTCGTTAGTTTTTGAATTTCTTTATTTTATTACTAATTTTTTTATTACTAAATTAAATAACCATAACAAATACATAAAAGATAAAAAAGATGAATCTATTCTATTAAACCCCAAAAATCATTGTTGTTTTGATCTATCACAAAAATTCTTTGAAAGATAAGAATCAAATAATTCTCTGTGGTAAAACAAAATATCTCTCATTTCTCCCTCGAATAGATTCTTTTTTTTTGTTTTCAACGGAATACCCTTATGTTGACTTGAATGGTGTACGACTCCTTTGAATCCGGTCCCAACAGGTATCATTCCCCCTAGAACAACATTTTCTTTTAGTCCTTTCAACCAATCGATACGGCCCCGGAGAGCCGCTTTTGCTAAAACTCGAGCAGTTTCCTGAAAACTCGCTTCGGATATAAAACTTTGCGTATTCAAAGATGCTCGAGTTATTCCCAATAAGGTAGCTCGATAACATATTGCTTCGTCCAAAGCGCGCCCCGTTCGTTCTGCCCGAAACAATCCAATAAGTTCTCCGGGCAAAAAAACATTAGACATTCCATCTTCTGAAACCAAGACTTTTGATGTTATTTGACGTACAATAATTTCTATATGCCTATTATGTATCTGCACCCCTTGTGATCGATAAACCTTTTGGATCTTATTAACCAAAGAGATACGACTTTGCGCTATAGTTAGCTCAGCCCCAATCAAGAATCCCCAAGGAATTCCAAGAATTCGTCTTATACGTTCGTTCCAACCATCAATCCTCTTTTCTAGATTCATAGATATTGAATCAATGGAACGAACTTCTAAAACTTGTTCCACCTTTGGAAGACCTTGCGTTATGTCACCAGACCTCGATTTTTCATATATAAATGTAACTAATGTATCCCCCTCATAAACGATTGCTCCATAATGACCATGAACTGTTGCTCCCGGAGTAGCCAAATAGGGCTTAGCCAATCTTATTACTACGGAGTCAAATTGAACACTTATAACTTGACCCGATTTTAAGTATGGTCCATTTTTGGTCATACATACATTTTCACAAACAAATTGTCCAAGATAAATTTTTGTGGATGTCTCTTCACAAAAATTATAATGAAGAAAATACCAATTCAATTTCAATGGATTCAAAATGATGTTACTGCATGGATCGGGATTATAAATTTTTCCATTTTCATCCATTAAATAATACGGAAATTTAATTAGTTGAAAGGTTTGTTTTAAATTGTCAAGTTGCAAATAATTAATTACCGAGATCTGATTATGAGTTATTAAATGGTAAAATGAAACAAAATTAGAAATTGGAAGGGCTGTCCCTAAAGAACCAAACGAATTCCTAATTGAACTTAGGGAATCTTTTTGAATTGATTCTTTGTGAGATTTTACACCTTTGGATGGGAATGGACCTATTCGAAAACAATTGGATGATGACAAAATTATAAAAAATTGAGATTCTTTGTTTATACCCAACAACGTACGAACAGTTCCTTGATTTTGGTTAAATGATTGTTGAAGTTTTGTCTTTGAATAAATGGAATAAAATGGATTCATATTGGTATGATTTGATCCCTCATTTTTTTCTGATAATGGATCATCTCGTTTCCCGATATACGAAATATGGGATTTCACTAAATGGATCCTTAGAAAATCTCGAATCATACCGTTTGTTTTTACTTCAACAAAAGAAGCACGGGCCTCTTCAATGG